AAAGGATGGAATCTTCCATTGCGATATATAAAAAACGATCAATTGGAAAATGTGGTAAGAAAAGAAATGTCACAATATTTTTTTTATACATGTAAAAGTGACGGAAAAGAAAGAATATCTTTTACATATCCACCTAGTGTTTCTATTTTTATGGAAATGATACAAAGAAAGATATCTCTGTTCACAATACAAAAACTCTCTTCTGATCAATTGTATAATCATTATCATTTGAGTTCTATCAATGAACACAAAAGAATAAATTTAAATCAAAAATTGATAAATAGAGTTAAAATACTAGATAAAGAAAACCTTGTTGAAGATATACTTGAAAAAAGGATTCGATTTTGTAATGACAAAAAAAAAAAAAAATATTTACCAAAAACATATGATCCTTTTTTAAATGGATACTATAGAGAAAAAATAAAAATAAATTTTTCACTCTCAATGATAAATGAAACTTTGATAAAAAATGATAGAACAAAAATTTTGATAAATAAAATCCATAATATAATTCGTAATAATAATTTTTCTAAAAAAGAAGACCAAATCGATGATCTAGTTAATAAAAAATGGAAACCAAAAGAAATTTTTAAAATAGTTCCTCGAGAGTCATATAAATTAATTGATGTGATCACCCAAGCGGAACAACAGGAACAAGGAAGTATAGTGGAGGAGTATGATATTATTCCAAGAGAAGACAAACTTATAGTAGTTTTTTATGATAACTCCCTAAATGAAGATGCTTATATTAATACGAATAATCTTGATAACTATTATTATCATGAAGAAGATGAAGTGTCTTTCATAGATTATTTACAAGAATCAGATTTTGATCAAAGCCTAACCATAGGTTCTATGCGCCCTCAAAGACGTAAAACAACTATTTTGAAACTTTTTCAAGGAAACGTACATTCACCTCTTTTTCTTGACCGAATAGGCAAACCTTTTTTTTTTTCTTTTGATCTCATGCAAATTTTATTAAAAAAGTGGATACGCAAAAAGAACGAATTCAAAATATCGAATTATACAAAGGAAAATACAGGAGAAAATGAAAAAAAAGCAGAAAACATAAGAAAAAAATGGGAAAGTAGAAAAAGAAAAGAAAAAATACGTATAGAAATAGCAGCAAACTGGGATAATATTGTGTTTACTCAAGTACTAAGAAGTTCTTTATTAATAACTCAATCAATTATTCGAAAATATATTGTCATACCTTCATTGATAATAGCAAAAAATCTTATTCGTATGTTATTATTTGAATTGCCCGAATGGTCCGAGGATTTCAAAGATTGGAATAAGGAGATCCATATTAAATGTACCTATAATGGTGTTCCAGTATCAGATAAAGAATTTCCGAACGACTGGTTAACAGAGGGTATTCAGATAAAGATCCTATTTCCTTTTCGTCTTAAACCTTGGCACCCATCTAAGTTACAATCTCCTAATAAAAATTCAAAAAAAAAAAAAGAACAACGACAACAAAAAAAATTTAGTTTTTTAACAGTTTTGGGAATGGAAGTTGAATTACCTTTTAATCCTCCCCGAAAACGACTTTTCTTTTTTGAACCCATTTTTCAAGAACTAAAAAAAAAAATGAAAAAATGGAAAAAGAAGCGTTTTAAAATTGTCAAATTTTTAAAAGAAATAACAAACTTGCTTTTTCTAAAAGAACTACTAAAACAATTCTCAAAAATAACGAATTTAAATCAAAAATTGATAAATAGAAAAATACCAATATACCTATTGAATGAAGCTAAAAAAGAAAAAAAATTAAGAATTAGTAATCAAATAATTGATGAATTGTCCATTCCCCCTCGATCTATTGATTGGAAAAAGAATTCATTGAGAGAACAAGAAATGAAAGATCTGATTGATATAACAAACACATTAATAAATAAAACAAACACAATTAAAAATATAAAAGAAAAACAAAAAGAGTTTAGAACTTTACAAAAAAATATTAGTCCTAACAAAATAAGTTCTGATCATAAAAGATTAGAATCTTCCCACATAAAATGGAAAATAATAAAAAAAAAAAATGTTGAATTAATTCGTAAATTTCACCATTTTATCAAAGTTTTGAACGAAAAGATATATATATATATCTTTTTAGGGATGATTAATATCCCCAGAATTAATGCACAACTTTTGATTGAATCAATAAAAAAAAAAATAAAAAAATACATCTCCAATAATGAAGAAAATCAAGAAATAATTGATAAAACAAATCAAAATAGAAAAACAAATCAAAATATAACTCACTTTATTGAAATTATAAAAAAATCCGTTTTTTATATTAATAATAAGAATACAAATCTTTTTTTTGATTTATCATACTTGTCTCAAACATATGTATTTTACAAATTATCACAAACCGAAGTTATTAACTTATCTAAGTTAAGATCCATCTTTCAATATCACGGAACATCCATTTTTCTTAAGAATGAAATAAAAGATTATTTTGTTGAAGTCCAAAAAATATTTCATTCCCAATTTAAACAAAAGAATTTTAAAAATCCTAGAATGAATCAATGGAAAAACTGGTTACAAAGTCATTATGAATACAATTTATATTCGATTAAATGGTCCAGATTAATACCAAAAAAATTTCGAAATAGAATCCATCAAGGTCGTATATTCAAAAATACGTCTTTAAAAGAATGTGATTCCTATGAAAAAAACCGCTCAATTCAGTATAAAAAAAAAAAAGATTTTGAAACATACTACGCATTACCCAATCAAAAAAATAATTTTCAAAAAGAATATATATATAATCTCTTATCATATAAATCTATTAATTATGAAGATAAAAAAAATGCATATATTTATAGATTTCCAGTACAAGTAAATAATAAGAAAAAAATGGATTATATTTCCAATAACGATAAAAAAAAATTATTTAATATGCTAGAATGTATCCCTATCAATAATTATCTAGTAGAAGAAAATATTATCAATATTAATAAATATTCGGATAGAAAATTTTTTGATTGTGGAATTCTACATTTTTGTCTTAAAAAAAAGGCCTCAATATCGGCCTGGATCAATATTGAGGCTGGTACCAACAGTAATAAAAATACTAAACCCGGGGTTTATAATTATAAAATAATCGATAAAATGGATAAGAACGCTTTTTTTGATTGGATGGGAATGAATGAAGAAATAGTAAGTTGTTCCATATCGAATTTTGGACTTTGGTTCTTCCCAGAAATTGTAAAACTTTATAATGAATATAGGATTAACCCGTGGATTATACCAATTCCATTTATCTTTTATAATTGGAATGTAAATGATACTTTTAGTAAAAATAAAAATATGATTGAAAAGCAAAAAAAATATATTTTTATATCATCACAAGAAAAATATGTTCAAGAAGAGTATGCAGAATCAGATTTTAAAAAACGTAGAAATAAAAAGCACTACAAGAAAAATACGGAAGTAGAACTTGATTTTTTACTAAAAAGATATTTCTGTTTTCAATTAAAATGGAATAATTCCTTAACTCTAAATGAACGAATGATGAATAACATAAACGTATATTGTCTACTGCTTGGACTAATAAACCCAAGAGAAATTGCGATATCCTCTCTTCAAAGCGGAGAAATTCGTCTGGATATTCTTATAATTCAGGAGGATTTAACTCTTCCAAAATTGATGAAAAAGGGAATATTGACTATCGAACCAGTTCGTCTATCGGTAAAAACCGACGGACAATTTATTATGTATCAAACTATAGGTCTTTCATTAGTTCATAAGAATAAATTTCAAAGATACCAAGAAAAAGGCTATAGGGATAAGAATACTTTTGATAAATCCATTGAAATACATGAAAAAAGGACTGAAAATAGATATAAAAAAAATGGTGATTTCCTTGTTCCTGAAAATATTTTATCCTCTACAGTTTGTAGAGAGTTGAGAATTCTAAGTTGTTTCAATTCTAAGAATGAAAAAAATATCCATAGAAATAACGCATTTTATAATCCAAATAGAGTGAAAAATCGTGTTCACGTTTTAGATAAAAGTAAACATCTTGATAGATATAATAATAAACTAATTAAATTAAAACTCTTTCTTTGGCCCAATTATCGGTTAGAAGATTTAGCTTGTATGAATCGTTATTGGTTTGATACAAATAATGGCAGTCGTTTTAATATGGTAAGAATATATATGTATCTACAATTGCAAATTCGTTAATGCGACATTTTTACAATATGTGTACTATATTTAGTATCTGAAGAAAAAAAAAAAATAAACATCTCCGTTATCTTACGTTTTGATACATAATAGGACTTTAATTCAATGTAAATGTACAAATGAATCAATCAAATTTTCTTATTGAAATTTTTTTTTTCAGTCTAACTATTTTTTGTGCGTGTAAAAATATACCATACTTTTTACATCCTAATTCCATTTTCAAAAAGGGATTAAGTATTAATTAATAATGTATTTTATTTGACAAAAAATAAAAATATAAATTTGTTGAAATACAAAACAAAATTGAAATCAGTGACAATGCTAATTGTATATTATTACTCATCAATAAAATAAATAAAATAATATATATATATATATAATATCTAAAACTATAAGGAATTTTTTTTATGATAAAAAACACATTGATCTCGGTTATTTCGAAAGAAGAAAAAAGAGGGTCTGTTGAATTTCAAGTATTAAGTTTCACGAATAAGATACGAAGACTTACTTCACATTTGGAATTGCACAAAAAAGACTATTTATCTCAAAGAGGTCTACGTAAAATTCTGGGAAAACGCCAAGGGTTATTGTGTTATTTGTCAAAGAAAAATAGAATACATTATAAAGAATTAATTAAGCAATTGGATATTCGGGAGTCAAAAACTCGTTAATTTGAAAAGTCATTTTGAATTATTTGATTTATTAGATATAGATATTGAATTTTGTTAGATATTCAATTTGAATCAACTTATTTGTGTTTTCGGCAATTCATGGAAAAATGAATCGAGGCAAAACTTATGACTGGACCAGCTACAAGAAAAGACCTCATGCTAGTCAATATGGGCCCCCACCACCCATCAATGCACGGTGTTCTTCGACTCATCGTCACTTTAGACGGTGAAGACGTTATTGACTGTGAACCCATATTGGGTTATTTACATAGAGGAATGGAAAAAATTGCGGAAAACCGAACAATTATACAATATCTACCTTATGTAACACGTTGGGATTATTTAGCTACTATGTTCACAGAAGCAATAACCATAAATGGACCAGAACAGTTGGTAAATATTCAAGTACCTAAAAGAGCCAGCTATATCAGAGTTATTATGTTGGAGTTAAGTCGTATAGCTTCTCATCTGTTATGGCTTGGCCCGTTTATGGCCGATATTGGCGCACAGACTCCTTTCTTCTATATTTTCAGAGAAAGAGAATTTGTTTATGATCTATTCGAAGCTGCCACCGGAATGAGAATGATGCATAATTTTTTTCGTATCGGGGGAGTCACAGCTGATCTACCTCATGGCTGGATAGATAAATGTTTGGATTTCTGCGATTATTTTTTGACAGAAGTTGCTGAATATCAAAAACTTATTACAAAAAATCCTATTTTTTTAGAACGAGTTGAGGGCGTAGGCATTATTAGTGGAGAAGAAGTAATAAATTGGGGTTTATCAGGACCAATGCTGCGAGCTTCAGGAATACAATGGGATCTTCGTAAAGTTGATCATTATGAGTGTTATGACGAATTTGATTGGGAAGTTCAATGGCAAAAAGAAGGAGATTCATTAGCTCGTTATTTAGTTAGACTTGGTGAAATGACGGAATCCATAAAGATTATTCAACAGGCTTTGGAAAAAATTCCAGGGGGACCTTATGAAAATTTAGAAAGCAGATGTTTTGATAGAGAAAGGTATCCGGAATGGAATGATTTTGAATATAGATTCATTAGTAAAAAACCTTCGCCTACTTTTGAGTTGCCGAAACAAGAACTTTATGTGAGAGTCGAAGCTCCAAAAGGGGAATTGGGCATTTTTCTGATAGGGGATCAGGGTAGTTTTCCTTGGAGATGGAAAATTAGACCACCAGGTTTTATAAATTTGCAAATTCTTCCTCAGTTAGTTAAAAGAATGAAATTGGCCGATATTATGACAATACTAGGTAGCATAGATATCATTATGGGAGAAGTTGACCGTTAAAATGATAATTAATACAACAAATGTACAAGATATCAATTCTTTTTCAAGATTGGAATCCTTAAAAGAGGTCTATGAAATTATATGGGTGCTTGTCCCTATTTTTACTCCTATATTCGGAATCACGCTAGGTGTATTAGTAATTGTATGGTTAGAAAGAGAAATATCCGCAGGGATACAACAACGTATTGGACCTGAATATGCTGGTCCTTTGGGAGTTCTTCAAGCTTTAGCAGATGGTACAAAATTGCTTTTAAAAGAAAATCTTCTTCCATCTAGAGGGGATACTCATTTATTCAGTATCGGACCATCTATAGCAGTTATATCAATTCTACTAAGTTATTCAGTAATTCCTTTTGGTTATCGCCTTGTTTTAGCCGATCTCAATATTGGTATTTTTTTATGGATTGCCATTTCAAGTATTGCTCCTATTGGACTTCTTATCTCAGGATACGGTTCAAATAATAAATATTCTTTTTTAGGTGGTCTACGAGCTGCTGCTCAATCGATTAGTTATGAAATACCATTAACTCTATGTGTATTATCAATATCTCTGCGTGCGAGTCGTTAAGACATAAACTTCTCCTATTTTTTTTTAGAGTTAAAATGAATTGAATAGTTTTCTATTCATTATTTATATTATTTATATTAATGAAATAAATTAGATAGTTATATGAGTGAAATAAAACAGCTTATAGAAAAAAGAATTCGCAGTAAAAATATTGAGTCTCATTTTCTAGGTATAAGAGTTAAGCGGAAATAAACATCATAAAAAGACAACTTTTATCCCAAGATTGGTTAATTAATTATCCCGTCTTGAAGCGGACTCAAAAAAAAGATGAACCCCAGTGAATTTTCATTATTATTTGTATGTACTAGTATACATCTATTACCATAATACGGGCGATTGAACAAAAATGAGTGGATGATTAGAAACACCAAAATATGCAAAGGATTAGTAATAGAGATTTTCAAAATTATCCAAAATAAGAGAAGAGAAACATTTTTTCAAAATGGATAATAAAAAAGGAATACTAATTGGGGCTTTAAATTCGTAGAAATGATCAGGCAGTACTCCCCACAATTCCGATCCAGAATATGCTTCTATCTACCCATTAAATAAATGACTATCGAAAACGAAATAATCCTTTATTTCATAAGTTCCCCTCTTTTTTTCTGAGAAACAAGAATAGGAACGAAAAAAAAAAAAAAAAAATAGAAAGAATACAAGTACAAAAAAAGATACCTTTTTTTTTTCTTTCTTATCTCCATGCTATTCCAATATTCATTTTCTTTACCATATCCGTATTCATAAAGGGAAAATTCGTGTCAGAATTGACGAACTAATAGAATGGTTATTTCGTTTTTCGTAATTAAAACCGCTGGATTATTTGTATTTCTAAAAAAAGTATTTTAGTGAAGAATTAAGTTATTACTCAACGAAGAAAAATTTTAATTTTTAAAGAGGATGAGATCAATTCAGAAGTCATTTTTTTATTTATAATTTTCTTTTTATTAATAAAAAAGAAAATTATATTTATTATTCAAATAAAACGAAAACAGACAGAATTCCATTGATTTAATTTTGGAATACACGATAAATAAATTTAAATACTATACTATCACTATCCGACAAAACATGCATATCAAGATAAATAATATCGACCAATTCCTTAAATTTATTTATATCTTTTGAGGAGCCGTATGAGGTGAAAATCTCATGTATGGTTCTGTAATAGCGATAAGAACAGTAATGTTATTGGCGACTATAATTATCTAACAGTTCAAGTACGGTTGATATAGTTGAAGCTCAATCAAAATATGGTTTTTTGGGGTGGAATTTGTGGCGTCAACCTATAGGGTTTATTATTTTTTTAATTTCGTCCTTAGCAGAATGTGAAAGATTACCTTTTGATTTACCAGAAGCAGAGGAAGAATTAGTAGCGGGTTATCAAACTGAATATTCGGGTATAAAATTTGGTTTATTTTACGTTGCTTCCTATCTAAATCTATTAGTTTCTTCATTATTAGTAACAGTTCTGTATTTGGGCGGGTGGGATATATCTATTCCGTACATATTAAATTCTGCACTTTTTGAAATAAATAAAGCAGGTGGACTCTTTGTAATGACAATTGGTATCTTTATTACATTAGTTAAAACTTATTTGTTCTTGTTCATTTCTATAACAACAAGATGGACTTTACCCAGACTAAGAATGGATCAATTATTAAATCTTGGATGGAAATTTCTTTTACCTATTTCTCTCGGTAATTTATTATTAACAACTTCTTTCGAACTCTTTTCACTATAAAGGAATACAATGTTTTATATTCACGACTTATCTCAAGCAAGAGAAAGAAACAAACATCAAATTATTCATAGATATTACAATATGTTCCCTATGATAACTGGGTTCATGAACTATGGTCAACAAACAGTACAAGCTGCAAGATACATTGGTCAAAGTTTCATGATTACTTTATCCCACGCAAATCGTTTGCCTGTAACTATTCAATATCCTTACGAAAAATTAATCACATCCGAGCGTTTCCGCGGTCGAATCCATTTTGAATTTGATAAATGTATTTCTTGTGAAGTATGTGTTCGTGTATGTCCTATAGATCTACCCGTTGTTGATTGGAAATTTGAAACTTATATTCGAAAGAAACAATTGCTTAATTACAGTATTGATTTCGGAATCTGTATATTTTGTGGTAACTGCGTTGAATATTGTCCAACAAATTGTTTATCCATGACAGAAGAATATGAACTTTCTACTTATGATCGTCATGAATTGAATTATAATCAAATTGCTTTAGGTCGTTTACCAATGTCAGTAGTTCACGATTCTACAATTCGAACAATTTCAAATTCTCCTGAAATTTCAATAAAAAAGAAGTCAATCCCGTGATTAAATAGTAATTGGAAATTACTAAATTTCTGTTTTAATCTAAAGGAGTGAGGTTTCTTTCGTTTTGTTTGTTTGGTCACTAACAGAAAATCCCAATTTTTGATTAATCGGAATTGCATCTTTTTTTAGATTGAAAATATATTAATAATTGAAAAAAAAAAGATATTAATAATATCTGGAATTATTTCAAAATACATAATTTCGAAATACTCTTTCATATAAAAAATGAAATGAATCCAATAAAAGTACATACATTAATTCATAACCTTTCAGATTAAATTACGAATTGATCAACAGTTTTTTTTCCTGGTCGAGTCAATAAGTTCATGAAAAATATTTGTATTTTTTGATTTTTTATTGTACATATAATGGATTTGCCTGGACCGATACATGATTTTCTTTTAGTCTTGTTGGGATCAGGTCTTATATTAGGCAGTATGGGTGTCGTATTACTTACCAACTCAATTTATGCGGCTTTTTCATTGGGACTGGTTCTTGTTTGTATATCTTTTTTTTATATTTTATCAAACTCCCATTTTGTAGCTGCTGCCCAACTACTTATTTATGTGGGAGCTATAAATGTTTTAATCCTATTTGCTGTCATGTTTATGAAGGGTTCAGAATATTCCAAAGATTCAAATCTTTGGACCATTGGAAGTGGAGTTACTTTGCTGGTTTGTACAAGTATTTTTGTTTCACTAATGAATACTATTCTAGATACGTCATGGTATGGGATTATTTGGACTACAAGATCAAATCAGATTCTAGAGCAAGATTTGATAAGTACTAGTCAACAAATTGGAATTCATTTATCAACAGATTTTTTTCTTCCATTTGAACTCATTTCAATAATTCTTTTAGCTGCTTTGGTAGGTGCAATTGCCGTGGCTCGCCAGTAATTAATCGTTAGAACTAGCAACTGCAATCTAAATACTAAATAAAACTTTGTTATAGGTTATCACACCCATACTCTTTACTTGAACTTTAAATAAGTATATTTTTAAAAATTGTTTCTATCTAAATTATTTTTTTTTATTCGATCTATTACCAATAGATTTACCTTGTTCTGTACTTTTTCTAGTCAATCGAATTGAATCTACAAAATTGTTACTTATATTGAAATGAATCGAAATTGATAAGGAGTTGGTCAATGATGCTCGAACATGTACTTGTTGTAAGTGCCTATTTATTTTGTATTGGTACCTATGGATTGATCACAAGCCAAAATATGGTTAGAGCCCTTATGTGTCTTGAACTGATCCTGAATGCAGTTAATATTAATTTGGTAACATTTTCTGATTTTTTTGATAGTCGTCAATTAAAAGGTAATATTTTCGCCATTTTTGGTATAGCTATTGCAGCCGCTGAAGCAGCTATTGGACCAGCTATTGTTTCGTCAATTTATCGTAACAGAAAATCAACTCGTATTAATCAATCGAATTTGTTAAATAAGTAATCTTCATTAGATAAATGATGATATTCATCAAGTTGAATTATCCGTTTAGCCGTAGACGTAGAATAGGATACATAATGTATGAAGAAAACGTAAGAAATTAAAGTATCTTGGCCCTATCGCACGATTCAATCTCATAGTAAGTTTAGATTGATTAGATAAATTATAATAAATTATTGATTCATCTGGTATCTAAATAATGATTAATTTAAAATAATGATTAATTTAAAGCTTTATTACTAGATCGAAAATTGATGATGTTCAAAAATTTATAGATCCAATGTCACATTCAGTAAAGATTTATGATACATGTATAGGGTGTACTCAATGTGTCCGAGCTTGCCCCACGGATGTATTAGAAATGATACCTTGGGACGGATGTAAAGCTAAGCAAATTGCTTCTGCTCCAAGAACAGAAGACTGTGTTGGTTGTAAGAGATGTGAATCCGCTTGTCCAACGGATTTCTTGAGTGTTCGGGTTTATTTATGGCATGAAACAACTCGAAGCATGGGTCTAGCTTATTGATACATGCCAGAAAACCATACTTGAATACATTTGATTTTTTTTTTACTGACAACAACTCGTGCTCGAAAATATATAAATATATATATTTTCGAGCACGAGTTGTTTTAGTCCAAGTGTATTTTGTTTTTACTACGAATTATTTGAATTATTTTCCTTGGTTAACAATAGTTGTAGTTTTGCCAATATTTTTTGGTTCCCTACTTTTCTTTCTCCCGCATAAAGGAAATAAGGTCATTAAGTGGTATACGATATGTATATGCTTTTTCGAACTCCTTATAATAACCTATACATTTTGTTATCATTTTGAATTTTACGATCCATTAAGTCAATTAACAGAAAATTATAAATGGATCCATTTTTTGAATTTTTACTGGAGATTGGGAATAGATGGTCTTTCTATAGGACCTATTTTACTGACGGGGTTTATCACCACTTTAGCGACTTTAGCGGCTTGGCCAGTTACACGGAATTCTCGATTATTCCATTTCCTAATGTTAACTATGTATAGCGGTCAAATCGGATCATTTTCTTCTCGAGATCTTTTACTTTTTTTTCTCATGTGGGAATTTGAATTAATTCCTGTTTATTTACTTCTATCGATGTGGGGAGGCAAGAAGCGTTTGTATTCAGCTACAAAATTTATTTTGTACACTGCAGGGAGTTCCATTTTTTTGTTAATGGGAGTTCTAGGTATTGGTTTATATGGTTCTAATGAACCAACATTCAATTTTGAAACATCAGCTAATCAATCGTATCCTGTCGCACTGGAAATAATATTTTATATTGGATTTCTTATTGTTTTTGCTGTCAAATCACCGATTATACCCTTACATACATGGTTACCAGATACACATGGAGAGGCACATTACAGTACTTGTATGCTTCTAGCCGGAATCTTATTAAAAATGGGAGCATATGGATTAGTTCGCATCAATATGGAATTATTCCCCTACGCTCATTCTATATTTTCTCCCTGGTTGATCATAGTAGGGATAATTCAAATAATCTATGCAGCTTTAACATCTCCTGGTCAACGTAATTTAAAAAAAAGAATAGCTTATTCTTCCGTATCTCATATGGGTTTCATAATTATAGGAATTGGATCTATAAGCGATGCGGGACTCAATGGATCTATTTTACAAATAATTTCTCATGGATTTATTGGTACTGGGCTTTTTTTCCTAGCGGGAACAGGTTTTGATAGAATACGTCTTGTTTATCTTGACGATATGGGAGGAATGGCTATACCAATTCCTAAAATATTTACGACTTTCAGTATTTTATCAATGGCTTCCCTTGCATTACCGGGAATGAGTGGTTTTGTTGCAGAATTAATAGTCTTTTTTGGAATTATTACCAGCCAAAAATACTTTTTAATGACAAAAATATTAATTCTTTTTATAATGGCAATTGGAATGGTATTAACTCCTATTTATTTATTATCTATGTTACGCCAGATGTTTTATGGATACAAACTTTTTAATGTTCCAAATTTTTCTTTTTTTGATTCAGGACCGCGAGAGTTGTTTGTTTCGATTTCTATCCTTTTACCTATCATAGGTATTGGTATTTATCCAGATTTTGTTTTATCACTATCAGTTGATAAAGTTGAAGCTATTTTAGCTAATTCTTTTTATAGATAATTTTCTTTCATAAATCTAAAACTAAACCAGCACTACAATATTTCAATAATAATGATTTAAAATGTAATTTGTTGTAGAAAATAAGTGAAAAAAATGAATTGGACTTGCAACCATATACATTTTGATTTTCTGAGAACCCTTTGAATCAAGTAATGTAGTGATTCAAAGGGTTCTCTTTTTCCATGATTTACACGAATTTTTGTTATATATACTGTTCTATGTTTAGATTCATTAGGTCCTTTCAATTAAATGTTTCATGTAAATGAACCATAACTATGTAGCCCTATCCCTAATAAATTGACCCCAAAATAGCATATCCAAATTATAAGAAAACCCATAGAGGCCACAATTGCAGAATTTACACTTTCAAAATTTTTATTTGTTCTAATATGTAAATAAATTGCGAATATGGTCCAAGTAATAAATGCCCACGTTTCCTTTGGATCCCAATTCCAATATGATCCCCATGCCTCATTAGCCCATACTGCTCCTGAAAGAATACCTATGCTTAAAAAGATAAACCCTATACTAATAGTACGATAGCTCCAATGATCTAATTGATGAATCAATTGAAACTTGTAATAATTATTAGAATAAAATAAATAAGTGTTTTTTAAAACATTGTTTCCGTCGTTCATGTATTGGATCTCGCCCAGGGAAAATGACTTATTTAAAAAATGACTGTTTTTACCAAAAATTCTTATGACTTTTTGAAATGTAATGACTACAAGAGCTAATGAAAATAATGATCCACATAAAAGAGATGCATAACCCAATACCATCATACTTACATGCATCATTAACCAATGAGATTGAAGAGCCGGGACTAATATTTCGGATTGATGCATGTAAGTTAAAAATATTGAAGTAGAAAAACCTTGGGTGAAAATAGTACTTGGCATGCTTATTGAACTTAAACTAAAATAGTTTTTATTTTTTTTGAAATATGTAACCATATGAATAATGGAAAAACTCCATGAAAGAAATAGTAATGATTCATATAAATCACTTAATGGAAAATGTCTCAAAAAAATCCAACGAGTAACTAATAATCCGGTTATAAAAAAAAAAGTAACTATCATTCCTTTTTCTACAGAAGCATAGAGTCCTACGATTTCATCAACTAATAAGGTTATCAAAAGAATTGTAATTACAATCGAAACGATTGAAAGGGATATATGAGTTAATATATGTTCTACAGTTGAAAATATCATAAAAAAAAAGGGGGGGGGGAGATCTATCAATTATAAGAATAGAAATGGGGAACTAAATTCATTATATTATAGTCTTTATTCTTTTATAATACCTTATTTTTTCCTTATTTTTTAAGAATATTTTGAATTTAAAATAAAAATATAAGGTGCCATGCCGCTACTCGGATTCGAACCGAGATGCTCTAGCACTGCTTCCTAAGAGCAGCGTGTCTACCGATTTCACCATAGCGGCTTTCTCAAAATAATAATAACTTATTTTGATTCAATCGTCGAGATTGAAAAAATCAATTCAATGGAATATTTTTTAGAAAATCAAAAACTGTATACAAAAAATTAAGTAAACCTAAAGAAGATAAAAAAAAAATTAAGATAAGAAGAAAGAAACTTTTTAAATTGGGTTAATTAAAAGGAGGATTAAATTGGGTTAATTAAAAGGAGGAGGGGTAGAGATATATTATATATGGTAATAAAAATTTAGGGAGATAATATTTTTAGACAATAAAAAAAAGTTTTCAATTTTATCAACTAATTTTATAATTTTAATAACTTATTCATTTTGAATAAAGAATTTATTACTAGATTTTCTATATTTATATTTATAGAATTAGACGGAAATTATGGGATAAAATAAATAAAATAATCAAATAAAAGTGAAGAAAAAACTTTTTGTTTAGGGTCGATGGGGATTCTTATTTTCCCCATCCCAAAAATGAAAGGTAAAACCTTGTTTATTCTTTTTTCTTTGAACTTTCTTTATGAAGTTAAGTTTTTTCTTTTTCAAAAAAAAAAAAGTATCATTTTTTTTTTTTGAATTTAGTAAACAAAATTCTTTTTAGTTTACATACCCTAAAAGAAAAAAAAGTATATTTAAAGGAAAAAAAGAATTAAATATAGATCCCATTAGGAAATACTAATTCTTGTTTAATTAATTCTTTTTTATTTAACTAGTCTTTTTTTTGAATTAAAAGGGTTCAGATTATTAGAATATATTTTTTTTTTATTTTATTTGTCGCACAAAAAAACTTTTTGAATTCCCTGTAGAAAGAGATTTTGCTAATGAAAAAGCTTTGAACGCTGCCCAATACCCTTTGCTTTTCCAAATATTTTTACGAATCCGTTTTTTTGATAGAGAAGTGCGTTTTTTTGGAACTGCCATTTTAAAATGAAAATAAGTTATTCATTTCTATAGTTGGATGTGAAAGACATATTTTGCTTAAAAAAAATTATTCGTTACTATAATATTTATTATATATTTGTTCTTTTTATTTGATTCCTTTCCTAATATAAGGATTTTATAAAAATCCATTAAAATATATTCTGAGAAACAAACATAAAAGAAAGACAAAAAGTATACTACTAATATAGTATTATTGCAAAAAAGAATACAACAAGAAAAGAGTCTATTTCGGGTCTGGTCCGGCATTCTCTATTTTCGCAGTCTTCCATTTATATATGAATGGAATATACATGTCATAAAATAAATCGAAAATTTTAAAAACTCAAGCTTTTTTTTTATATGAACTTAATTTTCATTTTTTAATTCGACTGAAACTAGTAATTCATTTTGGAAAGAATATATATTTTTTTTTATTTCAATTCCTTTAGTAAATCCTTTTTTAATTTATTTATGTCAAAGGATAGTGATAGTATATAATTTTTTTTTAATTGAAACCAATCCATTCAGTTCAAAAAGTAATCAGTTAATGATTTGGAATAAAAGAACTCAAAAAAAGTTCTTATTTTGGGGGGTTTGGGCTATCGTTTATAATTCATACAAATTTTTTTGGGGGGTATAATTTTTTGTCCTTCCGCTGCTCTATAAATAAAAAGTTTTGTAATGTGTAAAAAATAATAAGGCAAATTTTTCATTTAATTTTCTATATCGTCAAAAAAAAAAAAGAAATAGAAGTTTTTATTAAGAATTTCTTTTTACTATATTATGAGAACAATTCTAAGTTCTTGATTGGAAAGATTTGAAGTATTTGAAAAAATGAAGAATAATTAAGAATAGAAAATTCTATTTAACTTTTACATATTTTAATTTGTTATTAACTGACTCCTTTCAAAAGAAAAAAAAAGTTCGTAAATCAGAAATAATAAATTAGTAAATAGTAACAAAATCCTTTTTTTATGGAATATACATATCAATATTCATGGATCATACCTTTTATTTCACTTCCAGTTCTTATGTTACTAGCAGGGGGGCTATTCCTTTTTCCGACGTCAACAAAAAAACTTCGCCGTATATGGTCTTTTACTAGTGTTCTCTTTTTAAGTATAGTGATGATTTTTTCATTTTATTTGTTTATTTATCAAATAAGTAACAGTTATGTTTATCAATATGTATGGTCTTGGACTATCAATAATGATTTTTCTTTAGAGTTTGGCTACTTGGTTGATCCACTTACTTCGATTATGTTATTATTAATTACTACTGTTGGAATTTTGGTTCTTATTTATAGTGACAATTATATGTCTCATGATCAAGGATATTTGAGATTTTGTGCTTATATGATTTTTTTCAATACTTCAATGTTGGGATTAGTTACTAGTTCTAATTTGGTACAAATTTATATTTTTTGGGAATTGGTTGGAATGTGTTCGTATCTATTAATAGGTTTTTGGTTTACACGACCTATTGCGTCCAATGCTTGTCAAAAGGCATTTGTAACGAATCGTGTGGGGGATTTTGGTTTATTATTAGGGATTTTAGGTCTTTATTGGATAACTGGTAGTTTTGAATTTCGAGATTTGTTTAAAATATTCAATAACTTGATTTCTAATAATGAGGTTCATTTTTTATTTGTTAGTTTATGTGCCTTCCTATTATTTTCTGGTGCAGTTGCTAAATCTGCTCAATTTCCCCTTCATGTGTGGTTACCTGATGCTATGGAGGGACCTACTCCCATTTCGGCTCTTATCCATGCTGCTACGATGGTAGCAGCGGGAATTTTTCTTGTGGCTCGGTTTATTCCTCTTTTCATAGTCATACCTTACATAATGAATATAATAGCTTTGATCGGTATAATAACAGTACTGTTTGGAGCTACTTTAGCTCTTGCTCAAAAAGATATTAAGAAAAGCTTAGCTTATTCTACAATGTCCCAATTGGGTTATATGATGTTAGCTTTGGGTATAGGGTCTTATCGAGCTGCTTTATTTCATTTGATTACTCATGCTTATTCAAAAGCTTTGTTGTTTTTAGGATCAGGTTCCATTATCCATTCAATGGAATTGGTTGTTGGATATTCTCCAGATAAAAGTCAGAATATGGTTCTTATGGGTGGTTTAACAAAGCATGTCCCAATTACAAAATTTTTTTTTTATTAGGTACACTTTCTCTTTGTGGTATTCCACCCCTTGCCTGTTTTTGGTCTAAAGATGAAATTCTTAATGATAGTTGGTTATATTCACCGATTTTTGCAATAATAGCCGTTTCCACAGCGGGACTAACTGCATTTTATATGTTTCGTATCTATTTACTTACTTTTGAAGGACATTTAAACCTTTATTTTAAAAATTATAGCGGAAAAACAAATAAATTTATTTATTCAATATCTTTATGGGGTAAAGAGGGATCAA